TTTTTTTGCATTTTTTTATATTTTATATACAAATTGAAAGTTTTTTGTTTGATTAAGTTATTGTAGGATAACCATACAATTGCTTCAATTTTATGCCTTTATTTTTAAAAATTTTTATAAAATATTCATAATTTTTCTCGGTCAGAGTTACTGTAGAATATTCATGTATTTTTTTGAATTTCTTATTTTTATTTTACCTAAAAATTAGAAAATATTCTGATTTTTTTCGAGTTTAATATAAATGATTTATTTTAATATATTAAATTTAATTAAATATAGTATTATAGTTTTATTTATTTATTATTATTTTATTATTCTAATTTATATATTTATCAAAAATTATAGGGACCTATTTTTTAAGGCAAAAGAAATTATTATATAATAAAATATTTATATATATGTAATTAAATATATTATATTATATAAATATGATATAAACAATATAATTATTTAATTAATATTATTATTATTATAAAATAACCTTTTATATTAATTATATAATATAATTGATTAATTTACATTATAATTAAATATATTATTATAATAATAAATAAATAATAATATAATACATTTAATTTTATATTATTATGTATTATATTAAAATATTTAATTATTTAAGTTAAATTATTTATATTATTTAATCTTTCTTTATAAATATATAAAAAAAGAAAGATTAAATAATAGAAGCATAAAATTACACATTTTTAGATTTTGTAGTTCCATATTTGATATTTATTTTATATAATAGAGAAGTTGTTGTTGGAACAAGGGATGAATTTCTAAAAATATTTGACTATTTTGTGTATTTTTGTTATCTTTTTTCTTAATTATTTGATTGATTTAAATTCTATACTGTTTGAATTTTTTAGTTTACTTATATTTTATAATTAATTTAGGATTTTTTTTTATCTTTTTATTCGTAAAAATAAAGATTAAATAATAGAAGCATAAAATTACACATTTTTAGATTTTGTAGTTCCATATTTGATATTTATTTTATATAATAGAGAAGTTGTTGTTGGAACAAGGGATGAATTTCTAAAAATATTTGACTATTTTGTGTATTTTTGTTATCTTTTTTCTTAATTATTTGATTGATTTAAATTCTATACTGTTTGAATTTTTTAGTTTACTTACATTTTATAATTAATTTAGGATTTTTTTTTATCTTTTTATTCGTAAAAATAAAGATTAAATAATAGAAGCATAAAATTACACATTTTTAGATTTTGTAGTTCCATATTTGATATTTATTTTATATAATAGAGAAGTTGTTGTTGGAACAAGGGATGAATTTCTAAAAATATTTGACTATTTTGTGTATTTTTGTTATCTTTTTTCTTAATTATTTGATTGATTTAAATTCTATACTGTTTGAATTTTTTAGTTTACTTATATTTTATAATTAAAAGTTTTATTCTTGCTTAAATATTTACTTTTTCTTTGATTTATATGTAAGTTTTGTTAGACTAAATGTTCTGTTTGCAGTAATTTAATTTAATTAATCAAGTGATTTTGGATTTAGCAATTGATTTAGTATTGGCATAATTCGTGCCAGCAGCCGCGGTTATACGATTGATACAAGTAAATATTATTGGTTAATATAGATAATTATATTTTGAGATAAATTTAAAGTTTTTATGGTGAAATTTAAAATTTTTTTATATTTCTTTTTATGATTCTGTGAAACTTAAATAATAAACTAGGATTAGATACCCTATTATTTTAAGTGTTAATTAAACTTACCAGGGTATTAATAGTTAAGGTCTTTAAACCCAAAGAATTTGGCGGTATCTCATACCATTCAGAGGAACCTATCCCGTGATTGACAGTACACGATTAACTTTACTTAATTTATTTGTTTGTATATCTCCGTTATCAGAAGATCTTTTTAGAGTTATAATTTTCTTGATTTATAATTATAAAGTATTTCAGGTCAAGGTGCAGCTTATAGTTAAGAGGAGATGGGTTACAATAGGTTTTTGTTTATAACGGATTTGATAGTGAAATATTATTAATGAAGGTGGATTTGATAGTAATTTGACATATTTAGTTTAATTGATATTGGCTCTGAGGTGTGTACACATCGCCCGTCGCTCTCATTATTAATATTTACCAATTTATTTTTAAGGTAAAATTTAAGCTAGATGAGATAAGTCGTAACATAGTAGATGTACTGGAAAGTGTATCTAGAAAGTTACAAGATATAACTTATTAGTAAAGTATTTCATTTACACTGAAAATTGTTCTGTGCAATTCAGGATATCTTGATTATTTATTTTATTATAATTATTTTTTGATTTTTTATTTTTTAATAAAAGAAATTTTATTTATTTATTTAGTCTTAGTATATTTTGTAGAATTGATTCTTTTTATTATAGTTGATTAGTAATGTAATTGGATTATGAGATAATTATTTAATTTTAAAAAGTAAATTTAAGTTATTGTACCTTTTGTATCAGGGTTTATTAAATTTTTAGTATTTATTTACTAGTCTCGATTTAGGTTGATTTACAATTAATTTATAGTTAATGTGTCATAATTATTTTTGAGTTAATTGTAGAAATGAAATGTTAATCGTTTCCTAAGATATCTAGTTTCTTAAGAAAAAATTTAATTTTTTAAAGTTATTAGTTTTTATTTACTTTTATATGTAAAAATATTAACTTATTTATTCTTTAGGGGATAAGCTCTAGAGTTTACCTATAATTTTAATTATTTATATTTAATAGTAGGCTTTAAACCAGCTATCTTTTAGATTACGTTTTAGTTCATTATTTTTTATTTTGATTTTATAATTGTTTTAGGTTTTATATTAAGATTATAAATTTAATTTTTAAATTATTGTAATAATGATGAAATTAGTATATTGTTTTGTTTATAATATTTTATTTTGTAAATTTATTATAAGGAACTAGGCAAAATTGATTTCCGCCTGTTTATCAAAAACATGTCCTCTTGATTATATTTTGAGGTCTGGTCTGCTCACTGACGAAGTTTTAAAGAGCCGCGGTATTTTGACCGTGCAAAGGTAGCATAATCATTAGTCTCTTAATTAGGGGCTAGAATGAATGGCTTGACGAGAAATCATCTGTCTCTTATTAAATTATAGAATTTAACTTTTAAGTTAAAAGGCTTAAATTTTTCTTAAAGACGAGAAGACCCTATAGAGCTTAATATTTTATTTTTATATAATTTTTAGTTAATCTTTTTATATTTAAAGTTAATATTTTGTTGGGGTGACATGAAGAATAAATAAACTCTTCTTTCTAAAATCATTGATTTATGTTTAATTTGATCCATAATTTATGATCATAAGATTAAGTTACCTTAGGGATAACAGCGTAATTGTTTTTGAGAGCTCATATTGACAAAGCAGATTGCGACCTCGATGTTGGATTAAGAATAATTTTGGGTGCAGGAGCCCAGTAATTAGGTCTGTTCGACCTTTAAATTCTTACATGATCTGAGTTCAGACCGGCGTGAGCCAGGTCGGTTTCTATCTTAAGTTAAAATTATTTACATTAGTACGAAAGGACCATGTAATAAAAATATTTTTTATTTAATGATTTAAATTAATATTTACTATTTTGACAGATTAATGTGTTGAATTTAGAATTCATTAATGTAGATTTATTCTACAAATAGTATTGATATTATATGATTTATTTATGTTTATTTTAAATTTTCTTTTATTGATTATTTGTGTTTTAATTAGTGTTGCCTTTTTAACCTTATTGGAACGAAAGGTGTTAGGATACATTCAAATTCGTAAAGGTCCAAATAAGGTTGGCTTTTCTGGTATTCCTCAACCCTTGGCAGATGCTGTAAAATTAGTTTGTAAGGAGCAACCAATTCCTATTTTATCAAATTATTTATTATATTATTTTTCACCAGTATTTAATTTAATAATTTCTTTAATTATTTGAATTATTTTTCCTTATTTAACTTATATATGTTCATTTTCTTATGGTTTTTTATTCTTTTTATGTTGTACTAGATTAGGTGTATATACTGTAATAATTGCTGGTTGATCATCTAATTCAAATTATTCTTTATTAGGTTCAATACGTTCTGTTGCTCAAACTATTTCTTATGAAGTAAGATTAGCTTTAATTTTAATATCTTTAATTATATTAATTGGTAGTTTTAATATATTTAGTTTTATAAATTATCAGGTTTATTGTTGATTTATTATTATTTCTTTTCCTTTATTTTTAGCTTGTTTTGCTTCTTGTTTAGCGGAAACTAATCGTACTCCATTTGATTTTGCTGAAGGTGAATCTGAATTGGTATCTGGTTTTAATATTGAATATGGTGCAGGAGGATTTACTTTAATTTTTTTGGCTGAATATACAAGAATTGTTTTTATAAGAATGTTTTTGTCTTTAACTTTCTTAGGCGGAGATTTTTATTCTTTTATATTTTTTATCAAGCTTTCTATTATATCTTTCTTTTTTATTTGGGTTCGTGGGACTTTACCCCGTTTCCGTTATGATAAATTAATATATTTAGCTTGAAAGAGTTTTTTACCATTATCTTTAAATTTTTTTATTTTTTTTGTTGGGTTGAAGATTTTATTGATTTCTATTATTTAGTGAAATTTTTTAAGAAAAGTTAATAGAAGAGTTAAACTTCTAATTTTATGTTTTCAAAACATATGCTTTTCCTAAGCTAATTAACTATTTATTTAATTAATTTATCTCATATATTTGCAATGTGAACATTAATTAAAAAGTAAGAAAAATAAATAATTGTTAAAATTTGACCTGTTATAATGTAAGGTTCTTCGACAGGTCGTTTTCCAATTCATGTTAATAGAATAACAATAATTACTATTATTCAAAATATAATTTGATTAATTGGATAGAATTGAATTCCTCGGAATGGTGTTTTATTATAGAATGGGAGAATTATTAAGATTCTAATTGATAAAAATAGTGCAATAACTCCACCTAATTTATTAGGGATTGACCGTAAAATTGCATATGCAAACAAGAAATATCATTCTGGTTGAATATGAACTGGTGTTACTAAAGGATTTGCTGGCACAAAGTTGTCTGGATCTCCTAGTAAGTAAGGATTAATTAAACATAATATAATTAATAATAATGTTATTAAAATAAATGTAATTGAATCCTTAAATGTAAAATAGGGGTGAAATGGAATTTTTTCAATATTTCCATCAAGTCCTAATGGATTATTAGATCCTGTTTGGTGAAGAAAAAATAAATGAATTGCTGCTATAGCAGCAATTATAAATGGTAAAACAAAATGGAAGGTGAAAAATCGATTTAATGTGGCATTATCTACAGCAAACCCTCCTCATACTCATTGAACTAAATCTGTACCTAAATAAGGGATTGCTGATAATAAATTAGTAATTACTGTTGCCCCTCAAAATGATATTTGTCCTCATGGTAAAACATATCCTATAAATGCAGTTGCTATAACTAGAAATAAAATAATTGTTCCAATTATTCAAGTATGTATATACATATATGATCCATAATAAATTCCTCGACCAACATGAAGGTAAATACAAATAAAAAATATTGATGCTCCATTAGCGTGAAGGGTTCGAATAATTCATCCATTATTTACATCTCGACAAATATGAACTACTCTTCTAAATGCTATTTCAATATTAGATGTATAATGTATAGCTAGAAATAATCCTGTTACAATTTGAATTATTAAACATAAACCTAATAAGGAACCAAAATTTCATCAAAATGAGATATTTGTTGGTGCAGGCAGGTCAATCAAAGAGTTATTAATAATTTTAAATAAAGGATGTTTTAATCGAATTGGTTTATTCATTAGTATTATCTTATTTTACGGATAGGTCCTTGATTAATATTAGTAATTTTTACTACTGCTAATAATGTTAGAAATAAATAAATTATTATTATTATTGTAATAATAAAGGTTGGGTTATTATATAATTTTTCTAATGAGAATGTTATTTCTTGATAATTAATTAAATTATTGATATTTATAGTTTCTGTATTCTTAAAAAAATCTATAAATATTGTTTTATCTATAATGATTAATGTTATTATAATAATAATCAATAAAATAAACGAAAAGATTATAATGATTGATTTTGGTTGAAATATTTCATTTGATGCAATTCTTGTAATATAAATAAATAATACTAATATACCTCCAAGAAATGTTAAAAATAAAATATATGATAATCAAAATCTTTCTATTATTGTTCCACTTATTAATCCAATAAGAAAGGTTTGTAAAATAATAAAAAGTATTATTGATATTGGATGACTTAATTTTATAAAATTAATATTTATTACGTTAGATAGGGCTATAATTATTATTTTAATCATTTCAGGAGTTAGTTTATAAAAATATTGGTTTTGGGGATCAATGATAGAAAAGTTTTCTATTCCTGAAGTTTTAAAAGTGGGGGCAGATCTTATTTCCGGTTTACAAGACCGGCGTTTTTTTTAAACTATTAAAACTAATGTTTATATTTTCTATCTTTACTTCTTTATTAATTTATTTTTCTGGTGTTTATGTTTTTTCTTCTAAACGAAAACATTTATTGATGGTTTTATTAAGATTGGAATATATTGTTCTTTCTTTATTTATATTAATTGTTATTTTTCTTATTGAATTTGGTTATGATTATTTTTTTCCTGTTATTTTTTTAGTTTTTTCTGTTTGTGAGGGTGCTTTGGGTTTATCTATTTTAGTTTCTATAATTCGTTCTCATGGTAATGATTTTTTTAATTCTTTTAGATTATCTTTATGTTAAAATATTTATTAATAATTGTTTTTTTGACTCCTCTTTGTTTATTAAATAATTCTTGATGGTTGGTTCATTCTTTAATATTTTTGTCTAGTTTTATTTTTATAGTTTGTGTTTATTCATATTGTGATTTAAATATAATTAGATATTACTTTGGAGTTGATTATTTTTCTTTTAGTTTAATTTTATTAAGTTTTTGAATTTGTTCATTAATAATTATGGCTAGAGGTTCAGTTTATTTTTCTTCTTATCATCTAAATTTTTTTGTTTTTATGGTTCTTTTTCTTTTGATTATATTATATTGTTCTTTTGCTAGTTTAAGATTATTATCTTTTTATATTTTCTTTGAAGCTAGATTAGTTCCTACTTTACTTTTAATTTTGGGTTGAGGTTATCAACCTGAACGTCTTCAAGCAGGTATTTATTTAATTTTTTATACTTTATTTGCTAGATTACCATTATTATTAGTTTTATTTAAGGTTTATTCTTATGTTAATACTTTATATTTTCCTTTATTATTTGATTTTGGTTCTTATTATTTTATGTTTTATGTTTTTATAATTTTAGCTTTTTTAGTTAAGATACCTATATTTTTAGTTCATTTATGGTTACCTAAGGCTCACGTTGAGGCACCAATTTCTGGTAGAATAATTCTTGCTGGTGTTTTACTTAAGTTAGGAGGTTATGGTATTTTTCGTGTAATAAAGGTTATTTCTTTTTTAGGTTTAAAGTTTAATTATTTTTGATTGTCTTTAAGTTTATCAGGTGGTGTAATTGTTAGATTTATTTGTTTTCGACAGGTCGATTTAAAGTCTTTAATTGCTTATTCTTCTGTTGCTCATATAAGAATAGTAATTGGTGGTTTGATGACTATAAATTGATGAGGTTGTTTAGGTTCTTTATCTCTAATGGTTGGTCATGGTTTATGTTCTTCTGGTTTATTTTGTTTGTCAAATATTATTTATGAACGTTTAGGTAGACGAAGATTATTAATTAATAAGGGTATAATTAATCTTATACCAAGAATAGCTCTTTGATGATTTCTTTTAAGTTCTTGTAATATAGCTTCTCCACCTTCATTAAATTTAGTTGGTGAATTGAGTTTATTAAATAGAATTATATCATGATCTTCTTTTAGATTTTTAGTTTTGATTTTTTTATCTTTTTTTAGAGCTGTTTATACTTTATATATATATTCTTATTCTCAACATGGTTCTTATTTTTCTGGTGTTTATACATGTTCTCTTGGTTATTTACGTGAATATCATCTTTTATTTTTACATTGGCTTCCTTTAAATATTTTATGTTTAAGGGGTGAATATTTTTTTGTTTAATTTGCTTAAGTATTTTAATTAAAATATTGTTTTGTGGGATCAATGATATGAATTTTTCATCTTAGGCCGTGAAGTTATTTTCTATTTGTTCTTTGAGCTTTTTTTCTTTATTTTTTATAAGAACTTTAATTTTTATTTTAGGTATTTATTATTTAATAATTGATTATAGAGTTTTTGTTGAATGAGAACTTTTCAATTTAAATGGTTCTATAGTTGTTATAACTTTAATTTTGGATTGGATATCTTTAATTTTTATATCTTTTGTTATATATATTTCTTCTTTAGTTATTTATTATAGAGAAGATTATATATTTGGTGAGAAGAATATAAATCGTTTTATTATAATTGTTTTAATATTTATTCTTTCTATAGGTTTTCTAATTATTAGTCCAAATTTGATTAGAATTTTATTAGGCTGAGATGGACTAGGATTAGTTTCTTATTGTTTAGTAATTTATTATCAGAATGTAAAGTCTTATAGTGCTGGTATATTAACTGCTTTATCTAATCGTATTGGAGATGTTGCTATTTTAATCTCTATTGCTTGAATGTTAAATTTTGGCGGTTGAAATTATATTTATTATTATGATTTTATTTCGTTTTCTTTTGAAATAAAGATTATTACAATATTAATTGTTTTGGCAGCTATAACTAAAAGAGCTCAAATTCCCTTTTCTTCTTGACTTCCTGCAGCTATAGCTGCTCCTACTCCTGTTTCTGCTTTAGTTCATTCTTCAACTTTGGTTACTGCAGGTGTTTATTTGTTAATTCGTTTTAGTCCTATACTTGATAATTTTAATTGTGGTTGATTTTTATTGTTGATTGGGTGTTTAACAATATTTATAGCTGGACTTGGTGCTAATTTTGAATTTGATTTGAAGAAGATTATTGCTTTATCTACTTTAAGACAACTTGGATTAATAATGAGAATTTTGGCTATAGGCTTTCCAAAACTTGCTTTTTTTCATTTATTAGCTCATGCTTTATTTAAGGCATTATTATTTATATGTGCAGGTTCAATAATTCATAATTTAAAGGATTGTCAGGATATTCGTTTTATAGGTTCAATTGTTAATTTTATACCTTTAACTTCTGTTTGTTTTAATGTTTCTAGTTTATCTTTATGTGGTATACCCTTTTTAGCTGGGTTTTATTCAAAGGATTTAATTTTAGAGATAGTTTGTTTAAGTTGAATTAATTGTTTAATTTTTTTTTTATATTTTATTTCTACTGGTTTAACTGCTTCTTATTCTTTTCGTTTATTTTATTATTCTATATCTGGTGATAATAATTTTTATTCTAGTTTTTCTTTTGATGATAAGGGATTTTATATTTCTTTTGGTATAATTGCTTTATTATTCGTTGCTGTTTTTGGTGGAAGTTTATTATCTTGATTAATTTTTCCTATTCCTTATATAATTGTTTTACCGTTTTATTTAAAGTTTTTAACTATTATTGTTGTTATTTTAGGTTCTTATTTTGGTTATTTGATTTCTAAGTTTGATTTTTCTCATAATTTATTTTCTTTAAATATACTATCTTTTGTTAGATTTACAGGTTCTATATGATTTATACCTTTTCTTTCAACTAATTTTATTAGTTACTTACCTTTAAAATTTGGTTATTATTCATCAAAGTCTTTTGATTATGGTTGAGGTGAGATATTAGGTGGTCAAGGTTTATATAGTTTATTTATTTATATAATTAATTATATACAAAGTTGATATGATTCTAATTTTAAAATTTATCTTTTAACTTTTATTTTTTGAATATTTATTTTAATTATATTATTTTATTTATAAAACCTAAATAGCTTATTATTAGAGTTTAACACTGAAGATGTTAAGGAAATATTTTTATTTTTAGGTGTATTTATAAATATATAAATATTATTTTTACAGTGAAAATGTAATGTTTTATTTAAACTATATAAATAGAAATGTTAACGGAGTTAAACCGCTAATATATAAAGTTAGCAGCTTTAATATTGGCTTTACATTTCCTTAATTGGAACTTATAGTTCAATTATATTATTAACAGTAATACGCCTCTTATTTGGCTTCAATTAATTAATAAATAAGGGTAATTAAATACCATTTATTCAGGTCGAAACTGATTGTGATTTTTCACTTCTTATTTATTAAGGTTAATTGATTAGTCAATACTTTTTGAATGCAACCCAAATGTTATATTTAACTATAACCCTAATCTGCTCATTGAAGAGCTCCTTGATTTCATTCATAATATAATCCTATTAATAGTACTAGGATAAAAAATATTGTTGATATTGTTCAGATTATAATATTTGATGTTTTTAAGATAATTACAATTGGTAAAATTAATGCAATTTCTACATCAAAAATTAAAAAGATTACAGCAATTAAGAAAAATCGAAGTGAAAAAGGTATTCGAGCAGAACTTTTTGGATCAAATCCACATTCAAATGGTGATCTTTTTTCCCGGTCATTAATTAATTTTTTTGATAAGATTGTTGCAAGAATTATAACAATTATTGGTATAATAAATCTAATAATTATTCTAGTTGATAGAATTAAGATTGTTTTTCTTGATTAATAATCAATCTTTTTGATTGGAAGTCAAATGTACTATTTATACTAGAAAAACATTATCTACCTCATCAGTAGATTGAAATATATAAGAATAATCATACTACATCTACAAAATGTCAATATCATGCGGCTGCTTCAAATCCAAAGTGATGGTTGGGTGAGAATTGATTTATTGAATGTCGAATTAGACATGTTAATAGAAATATTGTTCCAATAATTACATGCAATCCATGAAATCCTGTTGCAACAAAGAATGTTGACCCATAGACTGCATCAGCAATAGTAAAAGGTGCTTCTCAATATTCATATGCTTGTAGTATGGTGAAATAAATTCCTAGTAATACTGTAAAGAATAATCCTTGAAGTGTTTGAGTATGATTAGATTCTATAAGTCTATGATGAGCTCAGGTTACAGTTACTCCTGATGCAAGAAGAATTGCTGTATTAAGTAATGGAATTTGTATAGGGTTAAATGGTTGAATTCCTATTGGGGGTCATAATATTCCTAATTCAATGGTTGGTGCTAGTCTTCTTCTAAAAAAAGCTCAAAAGAATGATATAAAAAATAATACTTCAGATGCAATAAATAAAATCACTAGTGAATTCGCGGCCGTTTGTAGGTCTCCTGTATGTGATCGTTGATATGTTCCTTCTCGAACTACATCTCGTCATCATTGAATTATTGTAAGTAAGGTAATTCCTATTCCAATTATAAATAAATTAATATTAAATAAGTGAAATCATTTAGCTAATCCTGAAACTATTACTATTGCTCCAATTGCTCCTGTTAATGGTCAAGGTCTATAGTCTACTAAGTGAAATGGGTGATTTGAGTGTATTGTTAACATATGTTTAATATACTTCTCTAGAATAAAGAGTTCTTAAAATAGAAAATACATAAGCTTGAATTAAAGCTACTGCTGATTCTAGAATTAATAATAGTATTTGACCAAAGATTAAAAATGAAATTAAATTTATTGTTATTGATGGTCCTGTATTTCCTAGAAGAGTTAATAATAAATGTCCTGCAATTATATTTGCTGCTAATCGTACTGCTAATGTTCCAGGACGAATTACATTTCTAATTGTTTCAATTAATACTATAAATGATATTAGTGCTGGTGGTGTTCCTTGAGGAACTAAATGTGTAAATATATGGTTGGTGTGATTAATTCATCCAAATAATATAAATCTTATTCATATTGGTAATGCAATTGCAAATGTTAAAGCTAGATGACTAGTTCTAGTAAAAATATAAGGGAATAATCCTATAAAATTATTAAATATTATTATAATAAAGATTGAAATAAAAATGAATGTTGTTCCATTAAATGAATTTGGTCCTAATAATGTTTTAAACTCATTATGAAGAGTTAAGTTTAGTTTGTTTCATATAATATTAATTCGTGATGGTGTTAATCAAAATAAAGCTGGGATTAATATTAATCCTAAAAATGTTCTAGTTCAATTTAATGATAAATTTAATAAATTAGTTGATGGGTCAAATGTTGAAAATAAATTTGTTATCATTTTCAATTTAGGTTTTTACTTCTAATTTTTCCTTTTTCTTCTCTTTTTATAATTATTGGTTTAAATGAGAAAAAGTTTATTTGATTAAATAAAATTAATACAATAGAAAATATAATAAATAGTGAAAATCATATTAAAGGGGATATTTGAGGGATTAAGATTTTATTCCTCATCAGAAGTAGTTGTTAATTACTATTTTTTGGTTTAAGAGACCATTACTTACTTTCAGTCATCTGATGGTCAAGGTGTACTAATTAATTAGTTATTTTAGATTGACATTCTAACGTTATTATTAACTAACTCCTTAAATTATCTTAGATAATCATTTAATAAATATATTAACTGAAGTTCTTTCAATTACGATTGGTATAAATCTATGATTTGCTCCACAAATTTCAGAACATTGTCCGAATAATAATCCAGGTCGGTTAATTGTAAATGTTCCTTGATTGAGTCGCCCTGGTGTTGCATCAATTTTGATTCCTAAAGCTGGTACTGCTCATGAATGTAGTACATCTGATGCTCTTGTTAATACTCGAATTTCAGTATTTATTGGTAAAATTGTTCGATTATCTACATCAAGCAGTCGAAATCCATTAATTTCTAAATCATTTTCTGGTGTTATATATGTATCAAATTCAACATCTACAAAGTCAGAATATTCATAACTTCAATATCATTGACGTCCAATTGTTTTAATTGTAATTATGGCGTCAACTGAATCATCAAGTAAATAGAGTAAACGTAATGATGGTAATGCAATAAAGATTAATGTAATTGCTGGGATTGCAGTCCAGATAGTTTCAATTAAATGTCCGTGAAGTATATTTCGTCTTGTAAAAGAAATAATTAATATATATCTAAGTGCATAACCTACAATAATAGTAATTATTATTAATACTACTATTGTATGATCATGGAAGAATGATAATTGTTCTATTAAAGGTGAAGCTCTGTCTTGTAATGATAAATTTGATCATGTTGCCATAAGTTTCTAATAAAAGGTCAAACCTTTATTTGTAAAGCTTAAATCTACTGCACTAATCTGCCATATTAGAATCTAGAAATTAATGGTAATTCTGAATATCTGTGTTCTGCTGGTGGATTATTTTGAAGTCATTCTGTTGATCTACTTATATTAGATCTAAATAGGATTACTCGATTTGAAATTATACTTTCTCATATAATTAAGATGAATATAATAATTCCTACAATTGAAATTATTGATCCGATTCTTGATACTACATTTCATGATGTATATGCATCAGGATAATCTGAGTATCGTCGAGGTATTCCTGCTAATCCTAAGAAATGTTGAGGAAAGAATGTTAAATTTACTCCAATAAATATAATTGTAAATTGAATTTTTAATCATGTATTATTTATTGTTAGTCCAGTAAATAAAGGGTATCATTGAATTACTCCTCCTATAATTGCAAATACTGCTCCTATAGATAATACATAGTGGAAGTGTGCTACAACATAATAAGTGTCATGAAGAACAATATCTAGAGATGAATTTGCTAAAACTAATCCTGTTAATCCACCAATTGTAAATAAGAAAATAAATCCTAATGCTCATAATAATGGTGGATTAAACTTAAATTTTGTTCCATAAAGTGTAGCTAATCATCTAAATACCTTAATTCCAGTTGGTACAGCAATAATTATTGTTGCTGATGTGAAATATGCTCGTGTATCTACATCTATTCCTACTGTGAATATATGATGTGCTCAAACAATAAATCCTATTAATCCAATTGATAATATTGCATAAATTATTCCAAGTGTTCCAAATGACTCAATTTTTCCTCTTTCTTGACAAACAATATGTGAAATAATACCAAATCCAGGTAGAATTAAAATATAAACTTCTGGATGCCCAAAGAATCAAAATAGGTGTTGGTATAAAATAGGATCACCCCCTCCTGCAGGGTCAAAGAATGAAGTATTTAAATTTCGATCTGTTAATAATATTGTAATAGCTCCTGCTAATACTGGGAGTGATAATAATAGAAGAAGGGCTGTAATGGCTACTGACCAAACAAATAATGGGGTTTGATCTAATGTTATTCTTTCTGATCGTATATTAATTGCTGTTGTAATAAAATTAACTGCACCTAGAATTGATGATACACCTGCTAAATGAAGAGAGAAAATTGCTAAATCAACTGATCCACCACCATGAGCAATTGCTCCAGCAAGTGGGGGGTAAACTGTTCACCCAGTACCAGCTCCGTTATCTACTATGGAAGATGTAAGGAGAAGGGTTAATGAAGGTGGTAAAAGTCAAAAACTTATATTATTTATTCGTGGGAATGCTATATCTGGTGCTCCAATTATTAATGGTACTAGTCAATTACCAAATCCTCCAATTATAATAGGTATAACTATAAAGAAAATTATTACAAATGCATGTGCTGTGATGATTACATTATAAATTTGATCATCTCCAATTAATGATCCTGGTTGCCCTAGTTCTGCTCGAATAATTATTCTTATTGAAGTTCCTACTATTCCAGCCCATGCTCCAAATAAGAAATATAAAGTTCCAATATCCTTATGGTTTGTTGAAAATAATCATTTTTGCGGTAAGATGGCTGAATATAGGTGATAGACTGTAAATCTATTTATGGGAACTTTTCTCTCTTATCATTATTATGGGCTTTATATTCAATTATGATTTTAGACTGCAATTCTAGGGGTGTAAATAACTTTACTAAGGCCTAAAAGATTATTCTTTTAATTATAACTTTGAAGGTTATTAGTTTATTTAACTTAAGTCCTTAATATAAATAAACTAACATTGATGTTGATATTAGACCTATAGTTGAAATTATTACTGTTATTGAAAGGATTAATCTTGGTTTATTAAATGTGTTAATTATTGATCATGAATTTTCTGAATATGATAGAATGAGAGCTGAAAATCTAATTCGTATGTAATAATAGAGTGTAATTATTGTTAGTATAACCATAATTGTTATCATGATTGTTATATTATTTTCTACAAGAGATTGTATAACAATTCATTTTGGGAGGAATCCTAAAAAAGGTGGTAGACCACCTAATGATAAAAGGGATAAAAATATTATGAATTTAATTTCTGTTTTTATATTTGTTGATGAATAAATTTGATTAAGAAAGAACAAGTTTATTTGTTTAAATAAAAGAACTATAATCATTCTTAATAGCGAATAGATAATAAAGTATATTTCTCAAATATTTTCTCTTACTATTAATGATCTAATTATTCATCCTAGATGACTAATTGATGAATATGCTAAAAGTTGTCGTAATGATGTTTGATTTAAACCTCCTAATGCTCCAATAATAATTCTTGAAATAATAATCACAAATATAAATTTTCTTAATTGAATACAGTATGATAAAACTATTATGGGAGCAATTTTTTGTCATGTTATTAATATTAAACAATTAATTCATGTTGATGTTCCTATAACTTCTGGAAATCAAAAATGGAAGGGGGCAGCACCAATTTTTAATAATAATCTAGATCTAACTATTATTGAAGGAATAAATTCTATTTCTCAACCTATTGGATATTTTATTTGGATTAATAAAATGGAGAATAATAGTATTGTTGATGCTATTGCTTGAACAATAAAGTATTTAATTGATGATTCGTTTATTATTATATTTTTATTATTTGCTAATATGGGAATAAATGAGAGTAAGTTGATCTCAAGTCCTATTCAAACTCCGAATCAAGAGTTTGATGAAATGGACAGGATCGTTCCTATCATTAATGTTGATAGGAAGAGAAGTTTTTTAGAGTTGTTGGTCATTAAAAAGGAGAGGATTAATACCTCTATAAATGGGGTATGAACCCATTAGCTTAATTAGCTTACCTTTTTATACATTAAGGTGTATGATGCACGTTAGTTTTTGATACTAAAGGTGATAGTTTAATTCTATCTTATGTAATATCTAATGAAGGTAATTTAATTTACTTAATTTACCCTATCAAGGTAATCCTTTAATCAGGCACTTCATT